TAAAGACAGGATTAACTGAGGCTGTTCAAACAGGTACGGGTCAACTAAATGGTATTCCTATAGCAATGGGCGTTATGGATTTTCAGTTTATGGGAGGTAGTATGGGATCTGTAGTAGGTGAAAAAATCACACGTTTGATCGAATATGCTAGAAATCAATTTTTACCTCTTATTCTAGTGTGTGCTTCCGGAGGAGCACGCATGCAAGAAGGAAGTTTAAGCTTGATGCAAATGGCTAAAATATCTTCCACTTTATATGATTTTCAATCAAATAAAAAGTTATTCTATGTATCTATTCTTACATCCCCTACTACTGGTGGAGTAACCGCTAGTTTTGGTATGTTGGGGGATGTAATTATTGCCGAACCCGATGCCTATATTGCATTTGCGGGTAAAAGAGTAATTGAACAAACATTGAATAAAACAGTACCCGAGGGTTCGCAGGAAGCTGAATATTTATTTGATAAGGGCTTATTCGATCAAATCGTACCACGCAAGCTTTTAAAGGGTGTTCTGAGTGAGTTACTTCAGTTCCACCATTTTTTCGTTTGAACTCCGAATTCAATCAAGTAGAGCCTTAATTTAGAAAAGTGGATTATCATACAGATATATTTCGATCGTGAAGTTCATTTATTTAGTTCTACAGTCCTTGTACTAATTTTATTAGATATATATACTCGCTTATTACATATTAATTAATTAGTTTATTACTTAGTAATTAGTTATAGTAGTAAGTAATAAACTAATTAATTAATATATGTTTATAAGTAACAATAACAGGTACAAATATTAAATTGAGGTACCCATTCTATGACAACTCTCAACAGCTTACCCTCCATTTTTGTGCCTTTAGTGGGCCTAGTATTTCCGGCAATTGCAATGGCTTCTTTATCTTTTTATGTTCAAAGAACTAAGATTTTTTAGATGCGATGGGGCCAAGACAAAATCTGATCTATTTTTTCAAGACTTAGATATCATGGATATCCATTTAGTAGAATATTGTATAACAAGTGGTTTCTCCAAATAGAAATAAAAAAAAGCTCTTATGCATGCGTATGCGTAAACACGATATATGGGTAAATGAATTGTAATTATGGACCGGGATGGGAGCAGATGGATGAAATTCAAGTCCATGTATCTATAAATAGGTATGTAGATCTTTATAGGAGGTCCTATAAAGGAAAGGGGATGATTTTAGATCTAAGCAATTCGATGAATTACTCCTAAAGGTTCACAAATAGTGCTAGCTGATTAGAATTACTTCGGAAACAAAATCAAAATACAAAATAAAGTACAGTACATGCTTATTCTCTCAATTCCAATAAAATGCAACTGGATCTAGTCTGTATGAGTTGGCCATCAGAATCTATATGGATAGAATTTATAGCGGGGTCTAGAAAAACAAGCAATTTCTGCTGGGCTTTTATCCTTTTTTTTGGTTCATTAGGATTTTTATTGGTTGGAACTTCTAGCTATCTTGGTAGAAATTTGATATCTTTATTTCCATCTCAGCAAATAGTTTTTTTTCCGCAAGGAATCGTGATGTCTTTCTATGGGATTGCAGGTCTCTTTATTAGTTTCTATTTATGGTGCACAATTGTGTGGAATGTAGGTAGTGGTTATGATCGATTCGATAAAAAAGAAGGAATAGTGTGTATTTTTCGTTGGGGGTTCCCTGGAAAAAACCGTCGCATCTTTCTACGATTCCTTATCAAGGATATTCAATCTATCAGAATAGAAGTTAAAGAGGGTATTTATGTTCGTCGTGTCCTTTATATGGACATCAGAGGTCAGGGTGCCCTTCCTTTGATTCGTACTGATGAAAATTTGACTCCGCGAGAAATTGAGCAAAAAGCTGCTGAATTGGCCTATTTCTTGCGCGTACCGATTGAAGTCTTTTGAGAAATGAAGAATAACGGAAATGCGGCAGGAGGAAAAAACTCAAGTCAAGAACCCTATTTTCTTTTTCTAGAGCATAACCTAACTGAACTTTCTTCAGAATCCCCATTCATTCTTCGAGCCAAAGCAGGCGTATACGTAAGAGTCATAACCTAAAACAAAACGAAACAATTTTTTTTTTGAACAAAAAAAAATTGCGTCTGTCAATTAAAGCCACACAACTCAATTCAGCAACAAAACGAAGTAACAAATCGAAATAATAGATTGATCTCATTTATCAAAATACAAGTCTTTCGGAATAAAGACTTTCTCTTTTTTTTATTTTCAATAATTGGAATTAATACGTTAGAGACAGACGGATTATATCTTGTCAATTTTTTCTACTTTCTTTTGTCAATCACCCTTTCTTTTATCCTTTCTTTTATCCTTTCTTTTGTGCTCTTTAAGAACCAAACAATTCAACCTCTTTCTTAGAATGTCACGATACCCTTTTGTTTCTGTCTTTTTTTGATCATCATAATATTCTTCATAAAATTTCCTGAATTTTTTCAGGACTAACTATAGTTATAGTATGGATAGTCCGCGAAATTTTTTTGACATATTTGCTATTTTTATGAGGATTCTTTCGTCTCGAAATCCGCATAGAATAATATTCATTACTCGAGGCGGTTCTTTCGAGCATTTATCGAAAGAGGACAATTGCTTCGAATTGGATCAATTGAAATCTCTGGAAATAATATTCTATATATTTTTCACGCGAATTCGAAGTGGATTCTTATCATATTTTTGACTTCTGTATTTTAGATTCAAGGGCTAAGCACTTAATAAAAAAGAAAAAAACAGAGAATCAATTCGCTATCTATTTTATAATGGAACTCCTTCTTGATAGAAAGATCAGATCGCCTAGAGTCAATGAAAGAGGTGGGTTCATTAACCATTCACAGATACAAAAAAATGTCAAAAAAAAAAAAGAAAGCATTCATTCCCCTTCTATATCTTGCATCTATAATATTTTTGCCTTGGTGGATTTCACTCTCATTTAATAAAAGTCTGAAATCCTGGGTTACAAATTGGTGGAATACTGGGCAATCCGAAACTTTCTTGAATGACATTCAAGAAAAGAGTATTCTAGGACAATTCATAGAATTAGAGGAACTCTTCTTTTTGGACGAAATGATAAAAGAATACAAAAAATACCCGGAAACACATCTACAAAAACTTCATATAGGAATCCACAAAGAAACGATCCAATTGATCAATATGCACAATGAAGATTGTATCCATATGATTTTGCACTTCTCGACAAATATAATTTATTTCTTTATTCTAAGTAGTTATTCCATTTTAAGTAATGAGGAACTCGTTATTATTAACTCTTGGGTTCAAGAATTCCTATCTAATTTAAGTGACACAATAAAAGCTTTTTTGATTCTTTTATTAACTGATTTCTGTATCGGATTTCATTCACCCCACGGTTGGGAACTAATGATTGATTATATCTACAAGGATTTTGGGTTTGCTCATAATGATCAAATTATATCTGGTCTTGTTTCCGCCCTTCCTGTCATTCTAGATACAATTTTGAAATATTGGATCTTTCGTTATTTAAATCGTGTATCTCCGTCACTTGTAGTTATTTATCATTCAATGACTGACTGAAAAAAATGCATTGATCCAATTCTAATATAAAGTTTCTTACTTTGTATATAAGCATGCAAAGTCGAACTTACATTACTCCTTCTACCCATCGAGGGGGGGGGGGAATTGCTGCTATCTTTGGATAAAAAATTTGTAGTATTTTTAGTATACAGTAAATAGCAAAATCGTGGATAAGGGGCTAGACTAGCGACCTACAAAATTTTATTGTAGCAATTTTCGGGATCAATGATTGGACCATGCAAACTAAAAATACCCTTTCTTGGATAAAGGAAAAGATTACTCGATCTATTTCCGTATCGTTCATGATATATATAATAACCGGCGCATCCATTTCAAACGCATATCCCATTTTTGCACAGCAGGGTTATGAAAATCCACGAGAAGCAACTGGGCGTATTGTATGTGCTAATTGCCATTTAGCTAATAAGCCCGTGGATATTGAGGTTCCACAAGCGGTACTTCCGGATACTGTATTTGAAGCAGTTGTTCGAATTCCTTATGATATGCAACTGAAACAAGTTCTTGCTAATGGTAAGAAAGGCGCCTTGAATGTAGGGGCTGTTCTTATTTTACCGGAGGGCTTTGAATTAGCCCCACCCGATCGTATTTCGCCTGAGATGAAAGAAAAGATAGGCAATCTGTCTTTTCAGAGTTATCGCCCTACTAAAAAAAATATTCTTGTTATAGGCCCCGTTCCTGGTCAGAAATATAGTGAAATTACCTTTCCGATTCTTTCCCCAGACCCTGCTACTAATAAGAATATTCATTTCTTAAAATATCCGATATATGTAGGCGGAAACAGGGGAAGGGGTCAGATTTATCCTGACGGTAGCAAAAGTAACAATACAGTTTATAATGCTACGGCAGCGGGTATAGTAAGCAAAATCATACGAAAAGAAAAAGGGGGATACGAAATAACCATAACAGATCTATCGGACGGGCGCCAAGTGGTTGATATTATCCCTCCAGGACCAGAACTTCTTGTTTCAGAGGGTGAATCCATTAAACTCGATCAACCATTAACAAGTAATCCTAATGTGGGGGGGTTTGGTCAGGGGGATGTGGAAATAGTACTTCAAGACCCATTACGTGTTCAGGGCCTTTTGTTCTTCTTTGCATTTATTGTTTTGGCACAAATCTTTTTGGTTCTTAAAAAGAAACAGTTTGAGAAGGTTCAATTGTCTGAGATGAATTTCTAGATCCGTGGATTTATCAACATCAAATTCGTAAAAAAGAAGGAAATTCTTTCTGACCATTGGGTTAGGTATGATCAAAAAAAGTATGAAATGGAATTGTTTACATCCCTTTCCCCCATATAAGATATGCCTGGAATTCCTTTTATCGCATCTCTAATATGTATATTGTGAAGAAGGCTATTTGGCTTTACCCCCTCTTTGCTTTTTTCAATCCCAATTTGATAAGTGTGACTAGATCCCTATTCTT